TTACGGTGCTTCTTCTCTATCAATTAAAAATTTTTATCCATAGACGATACAGAAAAAAGTATCTCGGCATCTATTATTTCTTCATATTTAGATTTCTATGAACTTTTTTTATTTCCTACAGCTCAAAAAATCGTCGTTTTTAGACGATGCAGATGTAGTGAGCCTATATTTGTTTTTAGTAAGTACTAAAAAGTGGGGTCTTCCTTTTTCCTTCTATAGTGGAGATAGTCGCACGTAATGACAGATCACTGCCATATTATTAAAAGCTTGGGGTAAGAATGGGTTTCGTTCTAGTGCCCTGAAATAATATTCTAAAGCTTTCGTATGTTCCCCATTACTTGTGTGAATAAGGCCTATATTATAGAGTATATAACTTCGATCGTAGGGATCGATTTCTAGCCGCATAGCTTCATAATAATTCTGTAAAGCTTCCGCATAATTTCCTTCGGATTGAGCTGACATCCGTTACGGTCGTCATTCGATTCAAAGAATCTCCGTTCCAGAACCGTACGTGAAATTTGCATCTCATACGGCTCCTCCTTTAAATACGCATGAATGAGAATAAAAAATACATGGAATACTAAACAGGGTTGAAATATTCTCATTATGAACTGAGTGGGGCTAGTGTTTTTACAAAAAATCTCTAACCAACCTTATTACGCAAGAACTTGTAATAACATCAAACGCCTTGGTACTAATAGATAAAATCGAAAGAATAGTTCCAACAATTACTTTGTCCTCAACGCCCCCTAATTTCCAGGAAATAGTCACTTCAACAGTCTTCGATGGTTATACGGGTATCCAAAGTACCAACGAGATGGATGTTTGTTGTCCCAACCATTCTTGTTAGCCCCAATCCAGATAAGAAAAGGGAATTAGTAAGTTATTTTTAACAAAGCTTTCGTGTTGTCGATTGCTTGGTGTAGTGCGTCTTCCCCTATGCGGCCTATTGGGACTTTATTACTAGGAAGTAGGATTGACCTGTAATACAGAACACAAAGGTGTAACCTTCCGCTCAATACTAATAATTGAAGCTATAGTATTTGAGGCTGCATCAATCGGGGATACACGACAGAAGGAATTGTTCTAATTATAAACTTCACCTTCAACAAGCGTCGATTTTTTTATATCGACTAAGAATAGTGGTTTTTTCTATTCCGAATCATGTGTCTTTCTCATCAAACTAGAAGCAGAAAAAAAAAACAGAATCAAATCACACCATCTCTGTAATAAGTAAATGCCTCCTTTTCTCCCGAAGTTGTCGGAATTATTCGTAATAAGATATTGGCCACAATTGAAAAGGTCTTATCAATAAAATTTCCATTTATTCGTGATCTGGGCATAGGTATCAATCCATTCTATAATTATTATCATTAACTCTTGTGGGAAAACGATTCCACAAGCAAAAGATTTGTACAGTACGAAATAACATAAAAACAGCTTCAGTTCCAAACAAAAAAATGAACTAAAGATAGAAAACTTCACTTTTTTTCTTGTTGACTTTTTATTATATATATTTGATATTTTATTTTTCCAATTTGGAATTATTTCAAATACTAAAATAACTACTTAAAATTATTAATTTTTTTTGAAGTTATGAAATTTGAGTATAAATAAAAAGCAAAATCGAACTGTGCTTGAAGAGTATCCAGTAAATCATACATAGCCTACAAACCCCTCAATCAGTTAATTCGTTCCAATTCGTTGAGTTAATCCGGTAGTTAGATATGTATATAGAACTCTTTTTTATTTATATAGCCGCTTTCTTTTTTAAGGGTAGGAACATCGTCTGAACAAATATGAATAAATAGAGATCTATTTTGCGACTTTCACAAGAACAAATTTTTAATCCTACGAGGAAAGGTTTTTGTCTAAAAAAGATTCTATTACTATTAGTTTTGGTAATACCCATCCAAACAAAAATAGAATATTAATATTAATGGCTCACTATTTTTAATGGCTCACTATTTTTTCGGTTTTTGAGTAATAATAATATACTAATAATATTATACTAATTGTGTAGGAGAGATGGCCGAGTGGTTGAAGGCGTAGCATTGGAACTGCTATGTAGGCTTTTGTTTACCGAGGGTTCGAATCCCTCTCTTTCCGTACTTTGACCTACAACATTCCTAACTGTACGAAATCAAAGAACATTATTAGAACATAACAGTTATATCCGAGATGGGAGAGGATATATGAGTGGGATAAAATTCGGATCCGCCCCCTGACTTTAATCCTTAAAGTCAATTTACTTTGTCGAAAGAAAGGGGCCAGGTTGTCCGAACCCTTTGCGTTTTATTTGAGTTAGGGCTAAGTTTGACGGGAATAATATTCTACTACTAGCAATTCATTTATTTTCAAACCGATCCACTTATTATCTATTATTTGATTGACTAATCCTTTATACGGAAATGGCTGAAGAGTCAAATGTTTGGGCAATTCCTCGGGGGGAGATGAATCAAGATAATTTTGAATTAGAGCTTTGGATTTCTGTTCATCCTTTGCCGTAATAGTATCTTGAGGTTTGCAACGATAACTCGGTATATCTACTATACGACCATTAACTAAAATATGTCTATGATTAACTAATTGGCGGGCTCCGGGAATAGTCGGAGCCATACCCAATCGAAAAAGGATATTATCCAAACGCATTTCAAGTAATTGTAGTAAAACCTGACCTGTTGACCCTTTGGCTTTTCTGGCGATACGAACGTATTTAAGTAATTGTCGTTCTGTAATACCGTAATGAAACCGCAATTTTTGTTTTTCTTCTAGACGAATACGATATTGAGACCTTTTCCCGGAGCGTGATTGGGCTCTACCATCACTTCCGGTTCTAGGCCTTTTATTTGTTAGTCCAGGCAAAGCCCCTAGACGGCGTATTTTTTTGAAACGAGGTCCTCGGTAACGTGACATAAAGACTCCTTTCTTTATTTATTTTATTTTCGTTTTCTTTATTTATATATTTTTTATTTCATTTTACAAAAAAACTTTAAACTAAAGGAGAAATGAACTCTATTATATTAATATGAATAATGGGTTGTATTGTATACATATGATACAAACCCGTTTATATATTCTTTTATATTGTGTATTAATCTATGTAAGTATAAGTAAAAAAAGAAAAAGGAAAAGAAAGAGTTTTTTTCATGATTTGTTATGCCAAGATTAAACCCTTTGCTTTTCCTTTAATTCATAGTTAGAAATTTATACGACATAATAGATCGATAACCTTTTGAAGAAGGAAAGGGCGCCCTTTTTTATTTTGTTCTTTGAGTTCAAAAAAATAATAAAATAAAACAACTAAAAACAACGAAAAGCCGGCTATCGGAATCGAACCGATGACCATCGCATTACAAATGCGATGCTCTAACCTCTGAGCTAAGCGGGCTCCTATAAATTAGAAAAACTATATATATCTTAGTTTAAGCTTATTTCTTTTTTTTATGATATGATATAAATTATTCAATTTTAAATCAAAAGTTCAAATCAAATAACAATAAATAGTGAATTTAGCTTATTTCTATCTATAGATATTTTATCTTTCGATTTTTTGTCTAGAGATTCTATTCAATCAATAATAATATATAATTTTTGATTATTAATTGAATATATTGAGTTGAGGAGATAATAATATACTAAGAAAAAAATGGTAATATAATAGGGGGCTATTTCTGTTTAAAAAATATCAATAAATCAATAAAAATGAAATCCAGATAATAATAAAATAACATAATAAAATAGGCGTCGATTTTAAGTCAGAGACTAAGACGAAAAACAAAGAATCGATCCTTTGAGTATTCCAAACTGCCTAAAGGAAAGGAGCATATTTATGCTCTATATTCATATATATTGAATTGTAGCTACAGAAATGATAGAATCATTTTGCATTATAAAAAATTAAATATAAAATTAAAATCCAATTTCAAAGTTAAAGTTTTGAGGCTTCCCACTAGAATTTAAATAAGATTAAAGAAAAAGGGGGAAAGACTTTTCGGTATATTAATACGTATAAAATATAACAAATTCGAGAGGTCCGGAAGGCGAGGACATCACATTGGGAGCCTAATTTTATAAAACACAAAGGGGATATGGCGAAATCGGTAGACGCTACGGACTTAATTGGTTTGAGCCTTAGTATGGAAACCTACTAAGTGAAAACTTTCAAATTCAGAGAAACCCTGGAATTAAAACAAAAAGGGTAATCCTGAGCCAACTCCTTTTGTCTCCTTTTTTCAAAAGCAAAAATAAAAAAGGATAGGTGCAGAGACTCAAAGGAAGCTGTTCTAACAAATGGGGTTGACTGTGTTGTTATAAGACTTCTTCCGTCTAAATTCCAATCCAAGAAAAAGGATGAAGAATATACGTACTGAAATGATTAATGACAACCCGAATCTGTTTTGTATTTTTTTTTTTAGATATTTCTTTTTAGATATTTCTTATTTATATTTATATATATATTTGAGTATAGATTAATAATATGAAATTTAAAATACAAGAATTGGTGTGAATCGATTCTCAGTTTAACGCGGAATCCACTATTTATTTATCAAAACATTCACACTCACTCCATAATCCATAATCTGGTCGATCTTTTGAAGAACTGATTAATCGGATGAGAATAAAGATAGAGTCCCGTTCTACATGTCAATACTGACACCAATGAAATTGATAGTAAGAGGAAAATCCGTCGACTTTTAAAATCGTGAGGGTTCAAGTCCCTCTATCCCCAAAAGCGTCTTTCACTCTTTAAGTAGTTCTCTTTTTTTTCATTAGCGATTTGAAGGTGGTTATGTTATTCCGTTTTTCCAAATAGTAAGCGTTTTTTTCTTATCACAAGTCTTGTTATATATATGATAGACGGACAAAAAAAGATCCTTTATTTGAGCAAGTAGTACTCAGTTGAGTAATTCACAATAGCTATTATTACTTAATAATAAATATTATTATTCGTTTTGTTTTATTGTTTTATAAAATAAAAAATTTTAGTCAAATTATAA